TGCTTATCGTTCATTAATGAGAGGTGAATCTTATGATACAGAAGAGAAAGGTGAAGAAATATACAGAAGTATACACTTTAGGTCAACATATATGTATGTCTGCTCACAAAGCGAGAAGAGTAATCGATCAAATTCGTGGGCGGTCCTATGAAGAAACACTTATGATACTAGAACTTATGCCTTATCGAGCATGTTATGCCATTTTAAAATTGGTTTATTCTGCAGCAGCAAATGCTAATCACAATAAGGGTTTGAACGAAACAAGTTTAATCATTAGTAAAGCCGAAGTCAACGAGGGCACAACTGTGAAAAAATTAAAGCCCCGGGCTCGAGGACGAGGTTATCCTATAAAAAGATCCACTTGTCATATAACTATTGTATTGAAAGATATATCTTTAGATGAAGAGGAAGAAATAGATAAAAGGAAATTCTATAAATTAGAGCTGAGGAATACTTAAAGGAAGAATATTTTATATTATAAAAAATACAAATACGCTATATTATGTTATGCTTAAAAAAAATCGAATGAATAAAAAAAAAATACAAACAGATGTCACGTTTCACGATATATATAGTAGTGGGGGATTATGGGACAAAAAATAAATCCACTTGGTTTCAGACTTGGTGCAACCCAAGATCATCATTCTCTTTGGTTTGCACAACCAAAAAATTATTCAAAGGATCTACAAGAAGATCAAAAAATACGAGATTGTATCAAAAATTATGTGCAAAATAATATGAAAATATCCTCTAATGTAGAGGGAATTGCACGTATAGAGATTCAAAAAAGAATCGATTTGATTCAGGTCATAATCTATATGGGATTCCCCAAGTTATTAATAGAAGACAGGACTCGAAGAATAGAAGAATTACAGACGCATGTACAAAAAGAACTCAATTGTGTAAACCGAAAACTCAACATTGCTATTACAAGAATTGCAAATCCTTACGGGCACCCCAATATTCTTGCAGAATTTATAGCCGGACAATTAAAGAATAGAGTTTCATTTCGCAAAGCAATGAAAAAAGCTATTGAATTAACTGAACAGGCAGGTACAAAAGGGATTCAAGTACAAATTGCAGGGCGTATCGACGGAAAAGAAATTGCACGTGTTGAATGGATCCGAGAAGGTAGAGTTCCTCTACAAACCATTCGAGCTAAAATTGATTATTGTTCCTATGCAGTTCGAACTATCTATGGGGTATTAGGCATCAAAATTTGGATATTTGTAGACGAGGAATAATAAGAACTTACTTGACTTATATTTAGTTCTATCTGGTGATAAAACAAAAAATGGCAAACTCTTTCATTCTTTTTCTGGTAAATAATAAAAAAAAAGAACAATTCTATAAGGTTGAATAAAAATTCGATTAATCATTTGATATAATTGCTATGCTTAGTGTGTGACTCGTTGGTTTTTTTAGGGTTGGGATTCAAAAAAATGGACAGCCCATAGTACAAACTGATAACTATAGAACTAATAACCAACTCATCACTTCGTGTTATCTGGATAGAAAGAACCAGTCAAGATATGATATATAAGTCATATCATTGTAGCAACTGAAATCTTTTTTACATAAACAAACAAAAAAAATCTGATTATGGGTTGTAAAGCAATATCAAGTATACAGATAAATGGAAGGGTGAGAGAAAGATAGAAAAATAATATTAATGATATATAATTCCAATATGTAAGGTCTATGAGTCATCTCATATAAAGGGAATGTAATAAAGCATCAATACTGATTGATCCATAATTAGACAAATCCGTGCATAGAACAAAAAATCAAGAGCCCCGAGCCAATAAAGACTGAGAAGGTTGACTCAAGAAGAAATTTAATTGGAGGCTCCGTTGTAAAATTAAGACCTAATCATTAATCGAGAAGTGGTGGGAACGACAGAACCTGTGAATGCATAAGATTCTATTGAAAACGAATCCTAATGATTCATTGAGTAGGATGGCGGAACGAACCGGAAACCTATTCATTTATTCTGAGAGGTCATGTCATAGACTAATCTTACAACTGAATGTTGAAAGAGTAAATATTCGCCCGCGAATTTTTTTTTTTTTTTCTAAATTTTAGTCGATTCGAAATAAAAGGAAAAACAAAATAAAGATTCATTATAGCGTTCTACCAAAACGACATTATCTATAAATAGAATACGTGTTAAATTATATAAATACGTGTTAAATTATATATTAAAACACAAAAAATTTCTAATTTATAATCGATTAGATCAAATTTCAAAGAATCCCACGATTCCATAGATTATTAACCGTGTATTTTTTTTGTTTAATTTTTTTTAATTGTTTAATTCGCGAGGAGCTGGATGAGAAGAAACTCTCGTGTCCGGTTCTGTAGTAGAGATGGATGGAATTGCTAAACAACCATCAACTATAACCCCAAAAGAACCAGATTCCGTAAACAACACAGAGGAAGAATGAAAGGAATATCTTATCGAGGTAATCGTATTTGCTTCGGTAGATATGCTCTTCAAGCGCTTGAACCCGCTTGGATCACATCTAGACAAATAGAAGCAGGGCGGCGAGCAATGACACGAAATGCACGCCGCGGTGGAAAAATATGGGTACGCATATTTCCAGACAAACCTGTTACAGTAAGACCTACAGAAACACGTATGGGTTCGGGGAAAGGATCTCCCGAATATTGGGTAGCTGTCGTTAAACCCGGTAGAATACTTTATGAAATGAGCGGAGTAGCAGAAAATATAGCTAGAAGGGCTATTTCAATAGCGGCATCTAAAATGCCTATACGAACTCAATTCATTCTTTCTGGATAGGAATGTAGAAACAAACGAAAGGGGTTTTTGGGATAAAAAAAAAACAATTGCAGGTTTCTTTTTTTGTTTTGAACAAATAATATTTCTTTTTTTTATTTATACCTTTGCATTGAAAAAGAAAAAACCGATAAAAAAATGATATGATTCAACCTCAAACCCATTTGAATGTAGCGGATAACAGCGGGGCCCGAAAATTGATGTGTATTCGAATCATAGGAGCTAGTAATCGACGATATGCTCATATTGGTGACATTATTGTTGCTGTAATCAAGGAAGCAGTACCAAATACACCTCTAGAAAGATCAGAAGTGGTCCGAGCTGTCATTGTACGTACTTGTAAAGAACTCAAACGCGACAACGGTATGATAATACGATATGATGACAACGCTGCGGTTGTTATTGATCAAGAAGGAAATCCAAAAGGAACCCGAATTTTCGGCGCGATCGCCCGGGAATTAAGACAGTTAAATTTCACTAAAATAGTTTCATTAGCACCTGAAGTATTATAGGGGAAGACCTTAATATAGTATTTGAATGAAATTGATTAAATTTATTTAATTAATTAGTAAATTGTTTATCTATCACGTATATATCTTTAATAATTCATAAATAAAAAAAAAAAAAAANAATTAAATNAAAAAANTCAGAAAAAAAGAAAAAGAGCATGTTGATTATATCAAAATTCGGGGGAAACAAAAATCTTAGTTTATCATGAGTAAAGACACTATTGCTGACATAATAACCTCTATACGAAATGCTGACATGAATAAAAAAAGAACAGTTCGAATACCATCTACTAACATCACTGAAAATATTGTTAAAATCCTTTTCCAAGAAGGTTTTATTGAAAACGTGAGAAAACATCAAGAAAGCAATAAATATTTTTTGGTTTTAACCCTACGACATAGAAGAAATAGGAAAGGACCATATAGAACTGTTTTAAATTTAAAACGGATCAGTCGACCCGGTCTACGAATATATTCTAACTATCAACGAATTCCTAGAATTTTAGGCGGAATGGGGGTTGTAATTCTTTCTACTTCTCGAGGTATAATGACAGACCGAAAGGCTCGACTAGAAGGAATCGGCGGAGAAGTTTTGTGTTATATATGGTAATCTTTCTAATAGCCGACACGGTCATATTTGTGAAAAAAGAGAAAGGACAAGTTTATAATATTATCCCTCTTACATTAGTTGATACTTCAAAGCGGTTTTACCTGGAAGGAAACAACAAAAATGGATTCATGAGGGTTTAATTACTGAACAACTTACCGATGGTATGTATCTTCCGGATTCGTTTAGATAACAAAAAAATTATTCAGGTTTTTGTTTCGTAAAGGATTTCATGTAGTTTTATACGTATACTACCAGGAAATAGACTAAAAATTGAGGTAAGTCCTTATGATTCAACCAAAGGGCGTATAATTTAGAGACTCCAAAGCAAAGACTTGAATGATTAGGCGGTTTTTTCAATTTCAACATTCTTTCGTGAGGATACAATTCGAAATTAAAAATTTCAAGAAACTTATTTTCTTCCAATAAGTAGATTCGGAATTAAAAAAAGGAATGACAAATATGAAAATAAGGGCCTCCGTTCGTAAAATTTGTGAAAAATGTCGATTGATCCGTAGGCGGGGACGAATTATAGTAATTTGTTCTAACCCGAGACATAAACAAAGACAAGGATAATCTTTCTAAAACAAAAAGACTCTCGAAATCTAAAGGACCCGATGTACAGATGTACAAATAAATAAAAAAAAAAAAGAATAAGGATCTGTTTTGACATGAAATGGATATATCCATATATCTCTGACTTATATTTATGAGATGATAAAATATGGCAAAACCTATACCAAAAATTGGTTCGCGTAGAAATAGACGTATTGGTTCACGTAAGAATACACGTAGAATCCCCAAGGGAGTTATTCATGTTCAAGCAAGTTTCAACAATACCATTGTGACTGTTACAGATGTACGGGGTCGAGTAATTTCTTGGTCCTCTGCCGGGGCTTGTGGATTCAAGGGTACAAGAAGGGGTACACCATTTGCCGCTCAAACCGCAGCAGGAAATGCTATTCGGACAGTAGTGGATCAAGGTATGCAACGAGCAGAAGTTATGATAAAAGGCCCGGGTCTCGGAAGAGATGCGGCATTAAGAGCTATTCGTAGAAGTGGTATACTATTAAGTTTCATACGG